AGAGACGAATCAATTTAGCTAGTCCTTTGTGGCTTCGGTGGCGACTAGATCAACGCGTGATTGCATCAAGAGAAGTTCCTATCGAAGTTCAATGTGAATCTTTTGGTACCTATCATGAGATTTATGGTCACTATCTAATAGTAAGAAATGTCAACAAGGAAATCTTTTGTATAGACATTCGAACCACTGTTGGTCATATTTCTTTTTATCGAGAGATAGAAGAAGCCGTACAAGGGTTTTGCCGGGCTTGCTCATTCATATAGTACCTAAGCTAAAAAATTCTATGATACCCGCGATAATTCGATTCGGGTCTCCCCGTCTCAACTAGTATTCTAATTCGTGAATTTCTCCGCTAATCAAGATCGAGGAAAGGCAGTCTTCGAATCACTGACTCAAATCCATTGTCGAATCCTACTCAACTGAATAGCGAGGTACTTATGGCAGAACGGGCCGATCTAGTCTTTCACAATAAAGCGATAGATGGAACTGCCATGAAACGACTTATTCGCAGATTAATAGATCACTTTGGAATGGCATATACATCACATGTCCTGGATCAAGTAAAGACTCTGGGTTTCCAGCAAGCCACTACTACATCCATTTCATTAGGAATTGATGATCTTTTAACAATACCTTCCAAGGGGTGGCTAGTACAAGATGCGGAACAACAAAGTTTAATTTTGGAAAAACACCATCATTATGGGAATGTACACGCGGTAGAAAAATTACGTCAATCCATTGAGATCTGGTATGCTACAAGTGAATATTTACGACAACAAATGAATCCTAATTTTAGGATGACTGATCCTTCTAACCCAGTCCATATAATGTCTTTTTCGGGAGCTAGAGGAAATGCATCTCAGGTCCATCAATTAGTAGGTATGAGAGGATTAATGTCGGATCCTCAAGGACAAATGATTGATTTACCCATTCAAAGCAATTTACGCGAAGGACTCTCTTTAACGGAATATATTATTTCCTGCTACGGAGCTCGCAAAGGAGTTGTGGATACTGCTGTACGAACATCAGATGCTGGATACCTCACGCGCAGACTTGTTGAAGTAGTTCAACACATTGTTGTACGTAGAACAGATTGTGGCACCATCCGAGGTATTTCTGTGAGTCTTCAAAATGGGATGATAACAGAAAGAATTTTTATCCAAACATTAATTGGTCGTGTATTAGCGGACAATATATATATCGGTTCACGATGCGTTGCCATTCGAAATCAAGATATTGGGATTGGACTTGTTAATCGATTCATAACCTTTAGAGCAAAATCAATATCTATTAGAACTCCCTTTACTTGCAGGAGTACATCTTGGATCTGTCGATTATGTTATGGCCGTAGTCCCACTCATGGCGACCTGGTCGAATTGGGAGAAGCGGTAGGTATTGTTGCGGGTCAATCTATTGGGGAACCCGGGACTCAACTAACATTAAGAACTTTTCATACCGGTGGAGTATTTACAGGCGGTACGGCGGAACATGTACGAGCTCCTGATAATGGAAAAATCAAATTCAATGAACATTTGGTTCATCCCACCCGTACACGTCACGGCTATCCAGCTTTTCTATGTTATATAGACCTATATGTAACTATTGAGGGTCAAGATATTCTACATAATGTGAATATTCCACCAAAAAGTTTGATTTTAGTTAAAAATGATCAATATGTAGAATCAGAACAAGTCATTGCCGAGATTCGCGCCGAAGCATCCATCTTGAATTTTAAAGAGAAGGTCCGAAAACATATTTATTCTGACTCAGAGGGAGAAATGCACTGGAGTACCGCTGTGTACCATGCACCCGAATATACATATGGTAATGTTCATCTCTTACCAAAAACAAGCCATTTGTGGATATTATCAGGAGTTCCGCACAGATCCAGTATAGTCCCTTTTTCGCTCCACAAGGATCAAGATCAAATAAATATTCATTCTGTTTCTGTCGAACGAAAATATATTTCTAACCTTTCAGTGACTGATGATCAAGCGAGACATAAATTGTTTAGGTCGGATCCTTCTGGTAAAAAGGAGGGGGGGGTTCTTGATTATTCAGTACCTGATCGAATCATATGTAAGGGTCATTGTAATTTTATATACCCCGCTATTCTTGACGAGAATTCTGATTTATTGGCAAAGAGACGAAGAAATAGATTCATCATTCCATTACAATCGAATCAAGAACAAGAAAAAGAACTAATACCCCGTTCAGGTATCTCGATTGAAATACCCATAAATGGTCTTTTCCGTATAAATAGTATTCTTGCTTATTTCGACGATCCTCGATATAGAAGAAAGAGTTCGGGAATTACTAAATATGGGACTATAGAGGCGGATTCTATCGTCAAAAAAGAGGATTTGATTGAGTATCGAAGAACAAAAGAATTTCGGCCAAAATACAAAATGAAAATAGATCGATTTTTTTTCATTCCCGAGGAAGTGCATATCTTAACCGGAGCTTCTTCCATAATGGTACGGAACAATAGTATCATTGG